GGCGTTTTTATAAGATATCCGCGACTCCTCTCTATTTGTAATCCAATATGCAATTCAATGGGTTCCGTCAAGCTAGCTATATGCTGTGTATTGTCAACGACTTCTACATAAGGCGGTAAGATTATATCTTGAGCAGTTACATATCCAGGACCCCTGACACAAATAGAGGCGTCGCAAGTTCCGTATAGATTACTTCTCAATACAATTTCTTTCAAATTCATTAAAATGTCATGTACCGATTCTTGAATACCCACTAGGGTAGAATACTCGTGTGGTATTTTCTCAGATTTTGCACGTGTGATACATGTTCCTTCTATTTCTCCAAGCAAAGCTCTGCGCATCGCGATGCCAATTGTGTCAGCTTGACCTTTCATAAGTGGAGACAGAATAAAGCGTCCATAATAAAGACGCTTATTGTCTGCTTTTGATTCAACACACTTCCACTGTAGTGTCCGAGTAGATACTGTTACTTTCTCTCGAACCATAATAATATTCAAATAATTGAATCGTTTTTTTCTCTTGTTTATCTTGAAATCTCTTAAATTTTTATTTCTACACACGTCGCTTTTTCGGAGGTCTACAGCCATTATGTGGCATAGGGGTTACATCCCGCACAAAAGTTAATAGTATACCACTTCTGCGAATAGCGCGTAATGCCGCGTCTCTTCCGAGACCCGGTCCTTTTATCATGACTTCTGCTCGTTGCATACCTTGATCCACTACTGTACGAATAGCATTTCCTGCTGCGGTTTGAGCAGCAAAGGGCGTCCCCCTTCTTGTACCCTTGAATCCACAAGTACCGGCAGAGGACCAAGAAACCACTCGACCCCGTACATCTGTAACAGTCACAATAGTATTATTGAAACTTGCTTGAACATGAATAACCCCCTTTGGTATTCTCCGTGTATTCTTACGTGAACCAATACGTCCATTCTTACGTGAACCAATTCTCGGTATAGTTTTTGCCATTTTTTCATCTCATAAATATGAGTCAGAGATATATGGATATATCCATTTCGTGTCAAAAAGGACCCCTCCCCTTTTTTACCCTTTTTACTTTTACATCGGGTGTTTTAACAAGTCTGATTATCCTTGTCTTTGTTTATGTCTTGGGTTGGAACAAATTACTATAATTCGTCCCCGCCTACGGATTAGTCGACATTTTTCACAAATTTTACGAACAGAAGCTCTTATTTTCATATTTGGCATTCCTCATTTTAATTCTGAATCTATTTTTTGGAAGAAAATAGGTTTCTTGTAATTTTTTATCTCGAATCATCTTCTCACGAAAGGAATGTTGAAGTTGATAAAAACACCTAATCTTTCGAATCCTTATTGCGAAGTCGATAAATTATACGTCCTCTGGTTGAATCATAACGACTTACTTCAATTTTAACTCTATCGCCTGGTAGTATCCGTATAAAACTACGTCGGATCTTTCCCGAAACATAACCTAGAATCATATCTTGATTATCTAAGCGAATCCGGAACATACCGTTGGGAAGGGATTCAGTAATTAAACCTTCATGAATCCATTTTTGTTCTTTCATTCCAGGTAAAGCCTCCTTGAAGTATCAATTGATGGAGGAGGAACGATATTAGACAACCCGCCCCTTTTCTTTTTGTTTTCACAAATAAGAAGTTTCGGACCCAATTCGTATATTAGAAGGATTACCATATATAACACAAAACTTCTCCACCAATTCGTTCTAGTCGAGCCTCTCGGTCTGTCATTATACCTCGAGAAGTAGAAATAATTACAATTCCCATCCCACCTAAAATTCTAGGAATTCGTTGGTAGTTCGAATAGATTCGGAGACCAGGCCGACTGATTCGTTTTAAATTTAAAAAATTTATATAAGACCTTTTCCTATTCCTTCTATGCCGTAGGGTTAAAACCAAAAAATATTTTTTGGTTTCTTTATGTTTTCTCACGTTTTCGATAAAACCTTCTCGTAAAAGTATTTTAACAATATTTTCAGTGATATTAGTATATGCTATTCGAACCACCCTTTTTCTATCCATATCAGCATTTCGTATAGAAGTTATTATGTCAGCAATAATATCCCTACCCATGGTGAATTAAATTTCTTGGTACTCCCCAATTTTGATATAATCAACATGTTTTTTTTTACTTATTTGTTTATGAATTTTAATTTAAATTAAAGGCATATGCGTGAGACACAATCTACTAAAAATTCTGAATATATTTCTTAATCTCTTTCTTTCAAATACTTTACTATAACCACTGGTATTATCTTATTTTAGAAGACCTTACAATACCTCCGGAGCTAATGAAACTATTTTAGTAAAATTTAACTGTCTCAATTCCCGGGCAATTGCACCAAAAATTCGAGTTCCTTTGGGGTTTCCTTCTTGGTCAATGACAACCGCAGCATTGTCATCGTATCGTATTATCATACCGTTATCACGTTTGAGTTCTTTACAAGTACGTACAATTACAGCTCTGACCACCTCTGATCTTGCTAGGGGCATATTT